ACCGTACTTGAGAGTTTCCTACCTCATACGGCTCAGCAGTCAATTCTTTTGGTGTCCCATTTTAATCTACCATATCTAAATGATTGACAAGAAATGTCAATCTATCCCCTTTTCTCGGGTTAACCAGAAAGGTTAATTACATGAGTTTCAAACTTGAACATTGATCAATAATCAGTTTTCTCTTTTCTCCCACCTTCAGAAGAACATAGGTATCCCCTCCTATCGTTAGAATTTTCTGAAAGGTAACTATCTCGGCTTCATATAGAAATTCATATAGAATCTTTGAAAAGGACTTTCTTTCCTCCAGAAGAAAGAAAGGACTTACTGTCTTTGGGATCTGATGCCGCACCGCTGCTCAATACCTTAGTAGATCGACTCTATTACATAAGTGGATTCCTAACTTTTGTCTCATGACATTAAGTAAGCATAAGCAGTTCTTATTGTATCGGCCTCAAAACTTCACTAATTGATCTTTACGGTGCTTCCTCTATCAATTAGATCCTTTATCCATAGAATCTAGTATATAGGCCGTACTTATTTCTTCCTATTTCGGCTCATATGAAGTCTCTTTCTTTGCTACAGCTGATAAAAATCGTTGCTTTTGACAATGCATATGTAGAAAGCCGTTTTGTTTCTAGTATTTACTAGAAGATTTGATCTTTCTTTCCTTCTTTCTATAGTGGAGATAGTCGCACGTAATGACAGATCACGGCCATATTATTAAAAGCTTGTGGTAAGAATGGATTTCGTTCGAGTGCCCGGAAATAATATTCCAAAGCCTTCGTATGTTCTCCGTTGCTTGTGTGGATAAGTCCTATGTTATAGAGTATATAACTTCGATCATAGGGATCAATTTCTGGTCGCGTAGCTTCATAATAATTTTGTAAAGCTTCCGCATAATTTCCTTCGGATTGAGCCGACATCCGTTACGGTCGTTCAGTTCATTCTATTCAAAGAATCTCCGTTCCAGAACCGTACGCGAGATTTTCATCTCATACGGCTCCTCCCTTCTGTGCATAGTAATAAGGGGAGAATAGTCCATGGAATCAAAAAAGATTGAAATACTCTTATTATGAACTGAAAGGGGCTGGTCTTTTTACAAGAAATCTCTAGCTAGCCTTACTGCAAGAGGTTTGTCTTTTCTTAACACCAAGGGTGTTGTTGCTAGGTCGAAATGGTAACTCCAACAATTTCTTTGTCCTCAACGCCCTCTATTCTATTTCCAGGAATTAGTCACTTCAACGATCTTCGATGGTTATACGGGTATCCAAAGTGCGAACGAGATGGGTGTTTGTTGTCCCAACCATTCTTCTCAGTCCCGATCCCGATAAGGAAAGGGGGTAATTTATAACAAAGTTTTCGTGTTGTTGATTCCTAGGTGTAGTGTTTCTTCCCCTTTGCGGCCTATTGGTACTAGTGTAATAGTATTGACCTGCAATACAAAACCTATAGGTGTAACCTTTCGCTCAATACTAGAATCGACAATTGAAGCATCTGAGGCTGCATCAATCGGGGATACACGACAGAAGGAATTGTTCTATCTCCAAACTAACTTCACCTTCATCAAGCGTAGGTTTTTTTCAAGAATCTTTTTTCTTTGTATCCCGAATCATGTCTCTTTCTCATAAGACTGAGATCGGTAAATAAAGAAAAAAATCAAATCGCACCATCTCTGTAATAGGTAAATGCCTCCCTTTCTCTTGAAGTTGTCGGAATTATTCGTAATAAGATATTGGCTACAATTGAAGAGGTTTTATCAAAAAAATTTCCATTTATCCGAGATCTAGGCATAGTTAACAATCCATTCGAGAATTCTTCTCAGTACCCTTCGAGGGAAAATGATTCCACAAACAAAGGAATTGTACAGTACGAAATCACATAAAAACAGACTAATTCAAAAAAAAAATGTGGACCTTCCACTCAAATTGTCCCTTTTGGACAGGGATAGATAGGAAATATTTGAATCCTATTGGATTTCATTCCAATTGAGTAGTATACCCTTTATTACAACTATATTTATCGAAGTTGAGGAATCAAGGAATTTTTCCTACAGATTCTGAGAATTCGATAAGTTTTTTTATCCCTCGAGTCTTCGAAGATCTTTCTTTGCTTTGAAGAAAAGTTTTCTATTGAGAATTTCATTAATCGGTCGTATCTGTATTGGAGTAATATGAATGACTCGATATTCACTCGGTTTCTGGGCAAGAATCCTAAGATTCTGTAGGAGAGATGGCCGAGTGGTTCAAGGCGTAGCATTGGAACTGCTATGTAGACTTTTGTTTACCGAGGGTTCGAATCCCTCTCTTTCCGTACCTTCACCTAATTCACCAGGGTTACCAACCGCAATGTATTAAATCAAAGAACAATTATTGATATCATTATTCCAAGAGTAAGACCCTTATTTGATAGAGATTCTTCCTAACTAATTACTGCGGTACGGAAATACCAATACCGACCCTTTTGTGATATGTGAATGGGAGAAAAATCCGGATGAAACCCCCCTTTTACTTGACTTTTGCGAAAAAGGGGGGGACAAAATTGTCCGAAGCTTTGTTATTTTAGTTAGGTTTAGGTCTGACGGGAATAATATTCTACGACTAGTAACTCTTTGATTTTCAAACCGACCCATTTCCTATCTATTATTCGATTTACTAATCCTTTATATTGGGATGAGTGAAAAGTCAAATGTTTTGTCAATTTCTTGCGGGGGGATGAATCAATATGATTTTGAATCAGAGCTCTGGATCTTTGTTCATCCCTCGTAGTAATAATATCTCGGGGTTTGCAGCGATAACTCGGGATATCTACTATACGACCATTAACTAAAATATGTCTATGGTTAACTAATTGCCTGGCCCCAGGAATGGTCGAAGCCATACCCAACCGAAAAAGGATGTTATCCAAACGCATCTCAAGTAGTTGTAGTAAAACCCGACCCGTTGACCCTTTAGTTTTTCCAGCAATATGAACATATCTAAGTAATTGTCGCTCTGTCAGACCATAATGAAAACGCAATTTTTGTTTTTCTTGTAGACGAATACAATATTGAGATTTTTTCCTGAAACGCGATTTCTTTCTTCTAAGATGACTTCCGGGTCTAGGTCTTTTACTAGTTAGTCCCGGTAAAGCCCCCAGACGGCGTATTTTTTTGAAACGAGGTCCTCGGTAACGAGACATAAAGACTCCTTTTTTCTTTTTTTTTTTTTATTTTATTTTATAAAATAAACCTAGATTCAGGCTGAACTAAACGATAAACGAATATAAATCTACTGAAGTGAAATACTACAAAGAAGAATGAGATGAATTGGATCAATATCTGGATTGCTTTGTATCTATGTATATATATACATATGTATATATATACATTTAAGGAGGAAGTTAAAGATCCTTTTCTTGATTTGTTCTGTAGAGATTTAACTGCCCCAATCCGTTTTTTATTCATAGTTGGAAGTTCCCGCGACATAATAGATCGGTGATCTTGTAAAAGAAAAAAGGTAGGAGTCTTTTCAATATTCCTTGAGATCAAGGAAACACTATCAATCATGGAAAAAATCGGACAAATAGAGAAAAGCCGGCTATCGGAGTCGAACCGATGACCATCGCATTACAAATGCGATGCTCTAACCTCTGAGCTAAGCGGGCTCGCATAACAGAAACAGTGCATAGGAATTCGGTAAACTACCAGGACCCTTACTATCATTAATTATTCATTAATTCTTAATAATCATCATTAAGTATTAACTAAACTACTAGTGACTTAACTACTATTAACTATGAGATTATGAATAGTCAATTCATATGAATTTTATAGAATTCTATGAAATCCAATATGGTCAATTAATATTATAAGAAGCTTCTCATATAGTTTCTATATCTTATAGAGTTAAGAATCGATATAAAATATCTATTTAAGAATGGATGAAAGATGATATCTATATACTAATATTAGTATTAGAAACTTCTATTTCTTTTCGATTTCGAATTTCTTTCCTTTTGAATTGAATTCAAAATGCAAAATAAAATATTAGACTCTAACTATATTAGTTAGAATTAGTTCTAGCGGATTCTATATTCTAATTCTATTCGAATTAGAGCGAATCGTCCTAAGGAAAGGATAAGATACAATCCGGATCATAATGAGATCTTCCCACGATTTCATTCGGAAAGAGGGGAGATAGAACGAAGAAAAAAAAGAAGAATCAATATCGACCGTTCCAGTATTCCAAATCGAGCAGGAAAAATGAGAGGGGGAGAGACATGTATATGTGGGATATATCCATCCATATTGAATTGCGGATACATCAATGATAGAATCATTTCTGATTGGACCAGGTTCCCCGATAGAGATGAAAGAAGATGGGTAAGAAATAGAAGCAGACACTGATTTGATATAGAAATCAGTATCTAATGAATTCAATGGTTCCAACATAAATGAAATAGGGGGATCACAATGATTTCTCGGCGGGGATATGGCGGAATTGGTAGACGCTACGGACTTGATTGGATTGAGCCTTGGTATGGAAACCTACTAAGTGAGAACTTCCAAATTCAGAGAAACCCTGGAATTAAAAATGGGCAATCCTGAGCCAAATCCTGTGTTCAGAAAACAAGGTTCAGAAAGCGAGAATCAAAAACAGAAAAAGGATAGGTGCAGAGACTCAATGGAAGCTGTTCTAACAAATAGAGTTGACTGCATTGGTAGGGGAATTCTTTCCTTCTATCCAAACGGCAGAAAGGATGACCTTGTATACGTACGTATACATACTGAAACATCAAACGATTAATCACGACTCGAATCAGTCTTTTTTTATATGAAAAATTTCAGAATAGAAGGATTGTGATTTGATTCCAAGTTGAAGGAAGAATCGAATATTCAGAGATCAAATCATTCATTCCCGAGTCTAATAGATCTTTAGAATAACTGATTAATCGGACGAGAATAAAGATAGAGTCCCATTCTACATGTCAATACAGACAACAATGAAATTTATAGTAAGAGG